CCAAAGGTTTAGAAGACCTCTGTCCTATCCATTAGACAATGGACGCTTTTCATTCCTATTTTATTTTTTCAAATTCTTCCTTTCTCTTAAAAAAAAGATTACACGGAAAATTAATTAGGTAATAAAATTAAGGATGCATATAAAAATGGATAATGCATGTAGAATAAGGAATATAGAGCGGGTAGCGGGAATCGAACCCGCATCGTTAGCTTGGAAGGCTAGGGGTTATAGTCGACGTTGATTGATCATTTTTAACGTCTCTAATTCAAAACCGAACATGAAATTTTGCTTTCATTCGGCTCCTTTATGGAAAGTCGATGTATTCCCAGAGAAAAAATGAGATCCATAACATCTATGTCGGCTTGAATGCATACAAAGCTACTCGCTTTCTAGATGATCCCTCTAGAGGGAGGATTATACCAAATCTGTTTAGTCTAGTTACTTCGTCCCCTATTTCCACTCGCGGGATCCTGAGGAAAAGAATTTTGTTTCCACCGAGCTGAAACAATATGCCGATCGTTCTAGTAAACCAAAACCATCGTTTTCTAGCTATTTTGCTTCAATGTTTTCTTTACAACACAAAAATTAAAGATCTAGTTACGATTGGAAATAGATTTTTGTATCTTCATCCATAGATCCTTTACTCATACTCATTGAATTGGAAGATTTGATCCAATAAAAAAAATTTTGCTTCGCGACCCCATAATCCCATTTTTTTTTTATTCAATTTCGAATTGACCTTTGGATACAAATCGCGAGAATGTATATGATTCCTCAAATCAAATATGCTGTTGAGGGTAAAAGGATTAATCCTTTTTAAGAAATAAAGTTTTTGATCGGAATATGAAAAAACCGAAAGACCCCTTAACTATTTAAGTTGTTAATAGAACGAATCGCACTTTTACCACTAAACTATACCCGCTACATATTCATTATTGTATATGAATGGATCATTTGTCGAACAAAGGAATGAGACACTATAAAGATAGCATCAAAGAAATGATAGCGTTGACACTTCGTCCCACTGGGGACTTGAAAAAATGGGGTAAGAGCGGAAAGCTTATTTAAATAACATAAAAAACATAAAAAGAAAGTTCGATTATATATATGCTTTTCCTTTCCTTTGCGGGAAGTCATTACTAACAGTCTCGGATCAAAGGAGTTATTAAAGCTGGACCGTCAAAATGAGAAATTCCACCTTTCTTTTTCAACTTTCCTTTCAACTGACAGATCAGATCTTATGAATTCGGGTCAATTGGATCTCAAGTATTCAAATAAAGCCTGTCCCTTGAACAAGTAAATGAGTTATATTATAACTATACCATACTATAGTATTAATAATACTAAGAAATAGCACTTCTATCACAGGAATGGAAATTGCCCCTGTTCTTGTTTCAATAACAAGTATTTTTCATTTTATATCAAATCCTACATAATGAAATCGTTTGATCTATGAATAATTCATTAGAACAAAAGAAGTGATGTAATGGCCCGGCCAGTACTTTACTTAACCAGGCCGGGGTAATGAGCCTTTCTTACAAAATCAAAGAAGTGAAGTAAGGTATTTTTTCTATATCTATTCCATTGGTAAGTATCTGTTTCGAATCATTATCGAAATGGAATTACTGATCAAATTCGTAAATATCTTATCTAAGATGTTATCCATTTCGAATATATTGTTATCATTATGTTATTATATCATTATAATAAAGAAGGAAAACAAGAGTTTTTATCAACCTTTACTTCACGTGTTACATTACACAAAAAATTTCAATTTTCAATTGGGAGAGATGGCTGAGTGGACTAAAGCGGCAGATTGCTAATCTGTTGTACGAATTATTCGTACCGAGGGTTCGAATCCCTCTCTCTCCGCTCCCTCTGATCACTTCAGACTTTCTAATTTGAAAAAATGTCAATCCTTTTCCTTTTTCATCATAGATAAATTCCATACATAAAAAAAACTAAGAAAGAAAGTAAAGAAAAACGAAAAATATTTTTTTTTATTCCTCACGTCCAGGATTACGTCCCGGATCGTTAGATAAGAATCCAAAGATGAAGAGAGAAACAAAAAATATTACTACTGTGTAAACAAAGAGTTTGAGAGTAAGCATTGCACAATCTCCAAGATCTTTTTTTTTTTTAGGAAATGGATTACCTTTATTTATTACATACACTATTTTGGCATGACACCCCAAAAATGAAAAAAAAAGGGGGGGATTTTCACGAATTTATTTGTAATAAGAAAGAAGGATCTAATTCCTTCATTACAAAAAATTTTTTGCCACATCCATTATTTGGTATTGTGGGGGACTTTATAAAGTCCTTATAAAGTCCTTGTTCACTGGAAGGTCAGAACGAGGAAATAAGTGGATCAAAATTTCTCATCGCGGTTAGGTTATTCAATATATAAGAATTTCTATTTTTGAATCGAGGGTTCAAAATGTAAGATTTCTCTGATCTTATCCATTTTTTTTTCGAATAAATACTGAATTTCGCGGAATATGAAATATTTCATCGAAAACTTACAGCAGCTTGCCAAACAAAGGCTAAGAGAAAAAAGAATAAAGGTATGACAGGCATAATGTCTACGATTGGATTGAAAAAGGCATAAGCCTCAGGCAATTTGGCAAAGAAAAAACTATTCAAATCAAAGGTAAAATTAAAACAGATAGAGATGAAACTAAAGATATTAAGCATAACAAACATTTCGTTCTTGTAGATTAGAAAATTGGATTTTGATTGAGTTATTTTTATGAAGGAAAACTGTAAAAAAAAAAGGCAGGTAAAAAAGTCCTTCCTTTTCTTCGAACTCTCCCCAATCAAAAATCCTTCCTTTCATTCTCAAACGAGAATACAAGGAATTATAGTTTCATACAATATCTTAATTGAATTCTATGTAATGATCAATAATTTTTTTTCATATTTCTATGTGTTGAATCCTAGCAACAAAATATTTCATATTTTGGTTTGTATTGACGAATAACCAATACTAATATTAGTGTTTATTAGTGTCGAATATAAATCGAAATGGGGCGTGGCCAAGCGGTAAGGCAATGGGTTTTGGTCCCGTTACTCGGAGGTTCGAATCCTTCCGTCCCAGATTGTCTCTATCAGAAACAAAAGATTCTTCTCTTTAACAACTTTCTGTTTAATGTTGGATACAATGTGATCCAATCCTTTGTTTTTGATTCTAGGAATAATTCGGAGAATTCTATCTTTTCTTTCATAAGAAAACCTATGTTCCATATTCATGAAATGTGAATTCTCACGCGATGCGTTCGTAATCGAAATGTGAAAGAAAGGGCTCTTTATTCCTTTCCCCAAAGAAAGTCTAAAGAAAATAAAGGGCGTATCTCAATTCCACATAAAATGTGGAAACTAAAGAGTACGTAGTTTTTGATACTAATTTTATCGTTCGTCTTAAAACTTCTAAAGCCGAGAAAGAACAAATAGGAAAAACAAATTGATCCAGATCTTATTTATTTTTTACTTCATATAATATAAAATAAACCTTGATACTCGAAGAAGTATGGGAAATCGATATTATATAGAAACTTCCGACCTTTTTGAGTCATCAGAATAGCTTATATTTGGTTAATAACTTATTTTGTTACGTGATTGGAAATCCACGTTCTTTTGAGATTTAGAATTTATTTGTTCGGGAAAAGGGGTCCTTTCCTAATTGCCCATCTCAAATAATCTGTTGAAAATGGAAATCAAATAATATTTAAGTAAACTCGTTTATTTGTCCTTTTTAGAAATCTGTTTCATTCATATGTATGATAGAATAGGGGGTTAGGTTAAATAAATGAACCCCTTTCTCTCTACGTATAAATATTTATATAAATATTTATACGTAGAGAGAAAGATAGAAAGTATAGATTATTATCTATCGGTTGAGCCAATAACTATTCATGATTCCATATTGAATCAATTACATACTGGTTCAAAATTTAATTCTAAATTAGAGGAATGTTATGGTAAAACTTCGTTTGAAACGATGTGGTAGAAAGCAACGTGCGACTTGAAGGACATGATCCACTGTGGATTTTTACGTCCACCATTTTCTATAGGAATGAAGATGCTCTTGACTCGACATAGTTTGTTCTGTTCCTGCTAAGAACCTAATTTGTATTGGGTTGGTAAATAAAAATAGTACATGATGGAGCTCGAGTAAAAAATCTTTATTCATTTATCGGGGGGCAAAATCTAGGGTTAGTAACAATGAATAAGTGAGACTAACTTTGTAAGTATATCCTCAATATCAATATATAAATTGAAAGGTTCAAATTAGAACAAGTTTGAATTCAAAATAAAGTCAAATTTGTCGGAATTTGGAAAACTTTTTCGATGTAAAGTGTATTACAAAGGAATCAATCCTTCATATTTCTTTTCCATAGAAATAAATAACAAAAGGTATGTTGCTGCCATTTTGAAAGAAGTAAGAATCACCGAAGTAATGTCTAAACCCAAGGATTTCACAAAACAAAGAGACAGGATTCCGGAACAAGGAAACGCAATTTTCATCAATTGTCTCAATAATTTTATTAGAATGAGGAAAAAAATAGATTCGAGATGATATAAACAAAAGAGGTTAGAGACGACTCAATAAATTTCTGAGGATTTCACTTTGAATTCTTTACGAATTATCCAACTTGAGTTATGAGTACAAATGATATTTCTTTTTTTTTTCTGTAAGTGTAGTGAAGAACAAAAAAATAACTAAAATCATAGTCTAATTCATGCTCTTATGTATCCATTTGCTATTATACACAGAAATTAGAATCATTTTTTCTCGAGCCGTATGAGGAGAAAACCTCCTATACGTTTCTAGGGGGGGCATTATTTATTTATATCTATCCCAATGAGCGATCTATCGAATCGTTGCAATTGATGTTCGATCCCGAAGAGAAGGAAGAGATCTTCGAAAAGTAGGTTTTTACGATCCGATACAGAATCAAACTTATTTAAATGTTCCCGCTATTCTATACTTCCTTGAAAAAGGCGCTCAACCTACAGGAACTGTTCATGATATTTTAAGGAAGGCAGAATTATTTCAAGAAAGAACTTCGAGTTAATTAAAGGAAAAAACAAAATGAATGAATAAAAAAGGGGGGTTAACTAGTATCTATTTTTTTGTAATTATTTACCCACAAGTTGCCCTTTTCTTGTTCTATTCATACTTCATCTTGAATATCTTCATTTTTTTTTTCTTTTTGTAGGGGAATCCGCCAACAAATAAGTAGTAAATCTTGTTTATTGGGCCTCTATTGATTGAATAAATCCGATATTTTTTCTCCACCTCACCTCGTCTTTATTTTTCATCTAAATTTCTTTTTTATGTTGTGCCAATCCAACACAAGTCTTTATTTGATTTCCTTATTAATTTGTTTTCTCAACATTCCATTTATATTGACAATGGTGTATCGAAGAAATATAATTTGATCGATCGTAGATAAATGGATCCGTTTACCCCGATCCCTATTGCTTTTTTCTTCACTTTAGTCAAGGGGTTTTTGTCGGATTTATTTTTATACAAGACGCGTTTTCTTTTTGATATTTCTATTCCGTTGTTTTTTAAATTGACCTTCAAATATTTATTTTCGATTTCTTGTTAGTTCAATGTTTTGATGGAGTGGTGTAGTGCAATTCAATTGATTTTTTTTGATCATCTCTACATATCATATTTATTTGGGTTGCTAACTCAACGGTAGAGTACTCGGCTTTTAAGTGCGACTATGATCTTTTACACATTTTTGGATGAAGCAACGAATTCGTCCAGACTATTGGTAGAGTCTATAAGACCGCGACTGATCCTGAAAGGTGATGAATGGAAAAAACAGCATGTCGTAATAATAAGAAAAAAATCGAATTTTTTATTTCGTATATTCTTCTTTTTTAGTAGTAGAATTTAGATAGAATTTGGAGTTTATCCTTATCGGATCATTACAAAATTTTGTTTTGATTTGTGTGGAAGAGGACAAAAGAAATTAACATACATTTATAGTTGGGTCTAGTGAATAAATGGATAGAACCTCTTGGTTCCAATTCTGGTAAAAAAAAGCAACGAGCTAATATTCTTAATTTGAATAATTACCCGATCTAATTAGATGTTAAAAATAAATTAGTGCCTGGTGGGGGAAGGGGTTCTCTTGTGAGTGGACCGTCGATTCTTTTTCTTTAAAAAAAGATCCTAACTATTCCATATTATCGATTGGAGACAGATGTGTAGAAGAAACAGTATACTGATAAAAAAATTTGTTCCAAAATCAAAAGAGCGATTAGGTTGCAAAAATAAAGGATTTTGGACCCTCTTGTAATTATAACGAAGATAAACCACTCGGTTGGATAGAAGAAGAGAGGAAAAAGATCTGTTGAGTGGACTCCTCGTTTCCGGGGGTATATATTTTTTTCTTACTATATACATAATAGATACCCTGTTTTGACCATATTGCACTATGTATTATTTGATAACCTAAGAAATCTTCCTGCTTATAGTTCAAGTAGAAATGTAACTAAATGGAAAAATTACAAGGATATTTAGAAAAGGGTAGATCTAGGCAACAACCCCTCCTATATCCGCTTCTCTTTCAGGAGTATATTTATGCACTTGCTCATGATCGTGGTTTAAAAGGTTCCCTTTTTTACGAACCTACGGAAGTTTTTGGTTATGACAGCAAATCCAGTTTAGCGCTTGTGAAACGTTTAATTATTCGAATCTATCAACAGAATTTTTTTCTTTTCGTGGTTAATGATTCTAACAAAAATCGATTCGTTAGTCACCACCACAACAATTTTTGTTATTCCCATTTTTATTCTCAAGTGATATCAGAAGGTTTTGCAATTCTTGTAGAAATTCCATTCTCGCTGCGATTAGTATCTTATTTCGAAAAAAAAGAAATACCAAAATCTCATAATTTACGCTCTATTCATTCCATTTTTCCTTTTTTAGAGGACAAATTATTACATTCAAATTATGTATCAGATATATTAATACCCCATCCCATCCATATGGAAATCTTGGTTCAAATCCTTCAATGCTGGATTCAAGATGTTCCCCTTTTGCATTTCTTGCGATTCTTTCTTCATAAATATCATAATTGGAATAGTTTTCTCATTACTCCAAAGAAATCTATTTATGTTTTTTCAAAAGAAAATAAAAGACTATTTCGGTTCCTATACAATTCTTATGTATCTGAATGTGAATTTTTATTAGTTTTTCTTCGTAAACAATCTTCTTATTTACCATTAACATCTTTTGGACTTTTTCTTGAGCGAAGACATTTCTATGTAAAAATGGAACATCTTCAAATGCAACATCTTATACTTATAGTAGTATGTCGTGATTATTTTCAAGGAACCTTATGGTCCTTCAAGGATCTTTTCATGCATTATGTTCGATGTCAAGGAAAAGCGGTTTTGGCTTCAAAAGGGACTCATTTTCTGATGAAGAAATGGAAATATAATTTTGTCAATTTATGGCAATATTATTTTCACTTT